AATAGAACAAAGACTAATACCTTAATTGAGTCGGTCAAGATCAAATCTGTTTATCAAAGTGCTTCTCTGATTGCTCAAGACATCTCTTTTCAACTGAGAAACAAAACAAGATCATTTCGTTCCATTTTGAGTAAAATAGTTAAGGATATTCCATTCGTAATGAAAAAAGGGGTTGAGGGGATCCGTATATGTTGTTCAGGTCGATCAGAAGGCGCAGAAATAGCTAGAACTGAATGCGGAAAGTATGGAAAAACATCTCGTAATGTATTTAACCAGAAAATCGATTATGCTCCTGCGGAAGTATCTACTCGTTACGGAATCTTAGGTGTCAAAGTGTGGATTTCATATAGTAAAAAAAAAAAGGGACGTGCTATATCCGAAACGTACGAAATTTAGTAAATATCGTAAAGGCAGATGTCGTAGGGGTTGCAAACCGGACGGTACACAACTTGGTTTTGGAAGATATGGCACTAAAAGTTGTAGAGCCGGTCGTCTTTCATATCGAGCCATTGAAGCAGCGCGTCGGGCTATAATCGGACAATTCCATCGTGCTATGAGCGGGCAATTCCGAAGAAATGGTAAGATATGGGTAAGAGTTCTCGCAGATCTTCCTATTACCGGGAAACCTACAGAAGTCAGAATGGGAAGAGGAAAAGGAAATCCTACGGGTTGGATTGCTCGTGTGTCCGCGGGACAAATCCCATTTGAAATGGATGGTGTGAGTTTGTCAAATGCTCGACAAGCCGCTACATTAGCGGCGCATAAACCATGTTCGTCAACCAAGTTTGTTCAGTGGTCGTAACGTAATTGGTTAGTGGGGGAAAACCGGGCCGGGATTCAAAAGAATTAGGCGAAGTGTTTGTTCCTGAACGACGGAAGTGGAAAGACACTAAGGGGGAGAGGGATTATACTCCTTTCTTTTTGTAATCGCCGAAATTGTACGACGAACCTTTTTGTTCCAGGCGTACTACCCTGATACGTTACGGTTTTTTTCAGCCAGCCTGGTTTATAAAGTGATAGTAGTAAGAATAAATAAGAAAGAGAAGAGCTAAGATTCAGGAAAGGAAGCTTTATGGGAGAAAAGAAGAAAAGTATGTATGTATCTGGGGGGTGGGGGCGGAAGGAATTGGCAGAATTTTGTTAGGTCCCCAATGAGGGGGGACCGGGCCATGCGACGGGTGCAAGCTAGACTTTGAATTGAAGCAAAAAATCCAAGATTTCATAAAAGAAGGAAAAATCAACGTGGCGGATGAACAGGAAACTCCTAAGAACCCCAACGATAGAATGGGGGTTTTTAAGAACTCGCTCCCTAGTCACGCTCCGGTCTCAACATGCTGGGCCGAGAAAGTGTCCGATTTCCAGCATCCCCCTACCATCACTACAATTAATGCTATTAATACTATCTGGCTTTGTGAGGAACATCTGGATTGACCCCTGCGTTCCGGCTTCCAAAGGCGATCCTAAGCTAAGGGAAGAAGAATTTTGAAAAGGGATAAGGCTGTAAGAAGAACCTAGAGAGGAAACTCCACCGAAAGAAGAAGAGGAAATAAGACTCGAGTCTCTGGAAATGTTTCAAGAGGGAGTTCCATGGGAAGAGGAAAATTCAGAAAAAAGAGAAAAAAAAGAAGAAGATTGAATGGATTATCCCGAACCTGCCTCCGCCGCCGTCGCACGAACCATTTATGATGGCCGCGTCTGGGTGGATTGTGGTGCCTACCATTCCTTTAGGATACCTTTCGGCTTCAGTAAAAACTCTTCCCCCTTAGTTTTTATAGATATTGAGTTTGTACGGTAACTCAACTTTGAGTATGGAATTCACTTTGTTGGTTGAGTGGAGTTACGGTAGTTCAATCTATAAAGGAAGGACAATCGATCGCACTTGGCGCAGAACCACCGTTAGGTGGCTCTTTACTCCGTCAAGACTTGCTTCTTATTTTTCTTTCACCCTGCATCCCCTTTTATATTAATACGGAGCTACGAGCAAGGCAGCTCTGCTCCGGAAAGAAAAGAAGCCAGCAGGTCCTTTTCCGCTTGATCGCTAACTCATGCAGCATATGAGCGGATCTTCACTATAAGCCGGCTCTATCGGCGGATGGATAACGCCCCTCACTCTGTCATGAGAACAAAGAAAGCCGCACTATCTCCTTGCAGCTTTGCCTGCCGCCCTTCGGTAGTATAGTAGGATGGATAGCAAAGCCGCCTTCGGCCCTTCGCTTAGGAAGCCCCTCTTCGAGCCTCTACTGAATTCCGCTCGCCCCGGTCCTTAGTTAGCGTTGACTTTGTCAACCTTTGGATGTTGTTGTGACGCTTTGGTTAGGCTCGGTTGACTTTGTCAACGACACAAGCAAGGAGTTGACAAAGGAGAACAGCCCCCCTGTTGTTGATAGAGAGCTTACCGCCCCGCCCTTTATAGTCGCGACTGTTGTCATGTAAAAAGAGTTTGTTTTCTGTCAAAAAAGAAGCATGATTAACACAGCCTATAGCGTAAAGGCATTCGAGC